CAAGGTCCCCTGTCGCTCCTGTCTTTGTCTGATTCGAGGGGTAGGGCCCCTTGAGTTCTTAATAAGGATAATATTTTGTTTTGCTCGTAGAAATGGAAAAAAAGATCACTTCTTCCGATGCTTCAAAAAAATCCATTTCATTTTTTGCTGATTTCTGATGATTTTTTTTATTAACTTGCTTAATTGATTCAGAACATCTGTTCCCCAATAGTATCTATCGAAACTTTCAAAGTTACAAAAAGACAAGCAATCACTCAATTTCTTTTTCCTGGATCACAGAATCACAATCCATCTATATATAGATTTCGGTTGATCCGATATTATCCAAATCCTTTCTATACTAGTAGAACTTTATTCTATTTATTTTAGTGTCTATTCAATTCAAATAGTTTTTCTAGGCTCATGGAAGAAGTTTCATTTGCTCAATGACTTCTCTTTCTTTTTTTTTTGTTTTCCCACTACTTAATAGAAATCCAAAAAGAGTTCTGATAAACCTGGAAAATTTATAAACTACGAATAGGAATGTTTGATGAATAGAATTAAGAACCATTATTATTTCGACACCCGAAAAGGAATTTCCGACATCCCTTTCCGGTGCCGAAGACTAGTACGACGAATAATCCCCTTTAGAATCCCTTGTTTCCCTCATTTAGCCCTACTTTCTTTATATTCGATATTCCCCACTTCCTTATCTTATGTTTAGTATCTAGTTCTAGTTGAATTTGATTCTATTCTAATAGAATCAAAACGATTGACACATTCTATGATATTTAAATCTGATAATAGTGACATCCTCCAATTTGTATTGGAAAAACAAAGAAGGGTGAAAGTAAAATAGCCTTCTTCACAATATATATACTATGATTTAGGAGTGCAGTACAAGAACTTCCCGACATCCGGTAGAAAAAGAATATAAATAAGCAAAAGACTTTTCGTAAGTTTTTTGCTTCTACATAACATAATTGCCAAGAAGAATTTGGTTCTTTTTACCAACTTAATGTTGATAAATGATAAATCCGCGGATCTAAAAATTCATTTCGGACAATTGGACCTTCTCAAACTGTTTCTTTTTAAGAACCAAAAAGATTTGTGCCAAAACAACAGATGCCAAAAAGAACAAAAGGCCTTGGACACGTAATGGATCCTGAAGTACTATTTCTGCATCGGCCTGACCAAACCCACCTACATTAGGATTACTTGTTAATGGTTGATCAAGTTTGATAGATTGGCCCTCTGAAACACGAAGTTCTGGTCCGGGAGGGATAATATCAAGCACTTCACGCCCATTCGCTGCATCCGTTATGGTTATTTCGTATCCCCCTTTTTCTTTTCGTATGATTTTGCTTACTATACCCGCAGCTGTAGCATTATAAACCGTATTGTTACTTTTGTTCCCGTCGGGATAAATCTGACCCCTCCCCCTGTTCCCACCTACGTATATTGGATATTTTAAGAAGTGAGCATCTTTATTAGTTGCGGGGTTCGGGGAAAGAATAGGAAAAGTGATTTCACTATATTTCGGACCAGGAACTGGCCCTATCACAAGAATATTTTTTTTAGTGGGTCGGTAGGTCTGAAAAGACAGCTTGCCTATCTTTTCTTTCATCTCGGGCGAAATACGGTCGGAGGGGGCTAATTCAAACCCCTCTGGTAAAATAAGAACGGCCCCCACATTCAAAGACCCCTTTTTACCATTAGCAAGAACTTGTTTCAGTTGCATATCATACGGAATTCTAACAACTGCTTCAAATACAGTATCAGGGAGTACCGCCTGCGGAACCTCAATATCCACGGGCTTATTAGCTAAATGACAATTGGCGCATACAATGCGACCAGTTGCCTCTCGTGGATTTTCAAAACCCTGCTGCGCAAAAACGGGATATGCATTTGAAATTGATGCCTGAGTTATTATATATATCATGAGGGATACGGAAATGAATCGAGTAATCTCTCCCTTTAACGAAGAAAAGGTATTTCGAATTTGCATGGTCCAATCGTTGATCCCGAAAATTTCTACAATAAAATTAGGTAGGTCACTAATACAGTTCCCTATCCGCGATTCTGCTATTTACTGAAAAAATTATACTGGAATATAGGATGCCCGGAATCTGGGAGGGATCGGATCCTCTGGATGGGTAGGAAAGTAAGGGAAGTACGGCTTGAATGCTTTGCTTATGTAAAAAATCCAAAATATTCTAATTGGATCATTGAATCGCTTTTCACTCAGTCATTGAATGATAAATCACTACAAGTGACGGAGATACACGATTTAAATAAGAAAAAAGCCAATATTTAAAAAACGTATCTAGAATGACTGGAAAAGTGGAAACAAGAACAGATAGAATAATATCATTATGAGCAAATCCAAAATCGTTGTAGGCATAGTCAATCAGTAGTTCCCAACCGCGGGGCGAATGGAATCCGATACATAAATCGGTTACGAAAAGAATCGAAAAGGCTTTTATTGTGTCGCTTAAATTATATAGGAATTCTTGAAACCAAGAGTTAAGAATAAAAAGTTCTTCATTACACAGAATCGAATAACCGCTTAGAATAACGAAGCAAATTGTATTTGTCGAGAAGTGAAAAATCGTATGGATATGATCCTCATTGTGCATCTTGATTAATTGAATTGTTTCTTTCGGGAGCCCTATACGAAGCTTTTCTAGACGTCTTTCCGTAAATTCCTTTATCATTTCGTCCAAGCAGAATAATTCCTCTAATTCGATGAATTTTTCTAGAATAGCTTTTTCTTGAATATCATTCAAAAAGGTTTCGGGTTGACTAGTATTCCACCAATTAGTAACCCAGGATTCCAGATTTTTATTAAATGAGAGAGGGATCCACCAGGGCAAAAATACTACAAATACTATAGATGAAAGATATCTACGGGGAATGGATGCGTTCGTTTTTTTTTTTTTTGTCATTTTTTCATCTGTGAATTGTTAATGAACACACCTCATTCGTTGATTCTATGCGATCTAATATTTCTATCAAGCATGAGTTCTATTACAAGGTATTGCACCTATAAATCGAGTCTCGTTTTTTTTAGTTGTGGTTCGGCGGTTAGTTCTTGAACCTAGTGTAGAAAAACTACAGAAATCGAAGAAGAATCCACTTCGAATTCGTCATTCCAATTCGAATTAGAATCAAGAAATAATAAAAAACAAAACAATATAGTTTCCAGATATCCCAATTGATCAAATATTCGAAGCGATTACCCCTTTCGATGAATGCCCGAAAGATTCAAATTCAAATAATGAATATTAATATTATTCGCATTTCGAAATGAAAGAACTTTTTTCTATTAAAAATGTAAAAATGAAACTCTCGCATATTTCGAAAAAAAAGTCTTGAGGGGTTCCTCCTGCCGAGAAAGTTTTTATTCTTATTCTTCAGTTAATTTTTCAAAAACCTTCAATTGGTACACGCAAGAAATAGGCCAATTCCGCAGCCTTTTGCTCAATTTCTCGTAGAGTCAAATTCTCATCAGTACGATTCAAGGGAATGGCCCCCAAGCCTCTGCTTTCTATATAGAGGACACGACGAGCGTAAATCCCCTCTTTAACTTCTATTCTGATGGACTGAATATCTTTCACAAGAAATCGTAGAAAGATGCGTCGATTTTTTCCAGGAAATCCCCAACGAAAAATACACACTATTCCCTCTTTTGTATCAAATCGATCATAACCGCTACCTACATTCCATGTAATTGTGCACCACAAATAGGAACTAATAAAGAGACCCGCGATCCCGTAGAAAGACATCACGATCCCTTGTGGAAAAAATTTTATTTGCTGAGACGGAAAGAAAGATAGCAAATTCCTATCAAGATAACTCGAAATTCCAACCACTAAAAATCCCAATGAACCTAAAAAAAGGATAAGGGCCCAGCAGAAATTGCTTGTTTTGCGAGAGCCTGCTATAAATTCTATCCATATATATTCTGATCGCCAACTCATACATACTAGCTCCAGTTGAATTTTATTGGAATTGGGGAAATAACCAAAAGAAAATCAATTTGAGTTTACTTTTGTTGTTTCTTGAAGTAACTCTCATCAACTAGTACTATTTTGATGTGAACTCTTAGCAGTAAGTCATCGAATTGGTTCGATCTAATAAAATCAGAACATCCCCTTCATATGATTCCCTATAGATCGGTACATACATATAGATACATTGACTTTCATTGCAGACATGAGTTCAGATCACAACCTATTGTTGACAATAGATAGAATAAATTTACTTATATATCATGTTTACACATGCATAAGAGCTCTTCCGTTTATGCTCGGAGAAAGCCACTTCTTAGTCTTATACACTATTCTAATAAACGGCTCTCGGGCATCGCTAAGTCTTGAAAAAAAAACTAGATGAGAGTTGACCTTGATCCGATCGGATTTAAAAAATCTTATTTTTTTCAAGATAAATAAATAAAGAAGCCATTGTCATTGCCGGAAATACTAGGCCCACTAAAGGCACTAAAATGGAGGGAAAGCTGTTGAGAATTGTCATAGAAAGGGTACCTCGATTTAATATTTGTACCTGTTACTGGTATAAAGATATCCTATAATAATGAAAATTAATATTCTAATTATTATCAGATTCGAATTCGTATATAAATGTATATTAAGTATACTTATCTAGTTGTATATAAGTATACTAAATAAGTATATATACTAAGCGCAAGAAATGTAGGACGGACCTAGTCATTTTTCTACATGAAAATCGATGTATGAGAACCCATTTTCGTTATTATTATTACTTATTTTTCTTCTTCTGTTGTTCTTAGCTTCGGATTTTTTTTTAATATCTAATTTCTTTTTGGAATCCAAAAAGAAATTAGATATTAAAAAAAATTATTAAAATTCCCCAAGGATTCTAACGAATCCGATCCAACAGCAGGGATTCCTAGGAAAATAGTCCTTGTTAGTAGATATAGAAAGATGCAAGATTTTCGATTTTATCTATTTGAATGATATATACATACGCAAGAGGAG